AAGGATAGCTATAATGTCCTGAAGTTCTTTGTAACGTTGTAAGGTTTGCTTAACTCTTTGCGCAGTTTCATAATGTTCCTCGCCAACGATCCGAGGTTGGAGCATAGTTGACGTTGAATCTAAGGGATCCACTGCTGGATAGATACCTTTGGCGGCTAATCCTCTTGACAGTACGGTAGTGGCGTCTAAATGTGCAAATGTCGTGGCAGGAGCGGGATCGGTCAAATCGTCTGCAGGTACATAAACTGCTTGAATCGAAGTTATGGACCCTTCTTTTGTAGAAGTAATTCTTTCCTGTAATGAGCCCATTTCGGTACTAAGAGTAGGTTGATAGCCCACAGCAGAAGGCATTCTACCCAATAAGGCGGATACTTCAGATCCTGCTTGTACGAAACGGAAGATATTGTCGATAAATAGAAGTACGTCTTGTTCATTAACATCTCGGAAATATTCCGCCATAGTTAGGGCAGTCAATCCAACTCTCATACGTGCTCCCGGCGGTTCATTCATTTGACCGTAGACTAGAGCCACCTTTGATTCCGCAATATTTTGTTCATTGATAACTCCGGATTCTTTCATTTCCATGTAAAGATCATTTCCTTCACGAGTACGTTCACCTACTCCGCCAAATACGGATACGCCCCCATGAGCTTTTGCAATGTTGTTGATCAATTCCATAATGAGTACTGTTTTACCCACTCCAGCTCCCCCAAATAGTCCGATTTTTCCTCCACGTCGGTAGGGGGCTAAAAGGTCTACCACTTTAATTCCTGTTTCAAAAATAGACAATTTAGTATCTAACTGGGTAAAGGCGGGCGCAGATCTATGAATAGGAGATGTTGTGCGAGTATCTACGGGACCTAAATTATCAACAGTCTCTCCAAGTACGTTAAAAATTCGTCCGAGAGTAGCTCCACCGACTGGAACGCTTAAAGGAGCTCCTGTGTCAATAACTTCCATTCCTCGCGTTAGACCGTCTGTAGCACTCATAGCTACAGCCCTAACTCGATTATTTCCTAATAATTGTTGTACCTCACAGGTCACATTAATTGGTTGACTCACAGTATCTCGACCCTTAACTACCAGAGCATTGTAAATATTCGGCATCTTACCTGGAGGAAAAGCTACGTCCAGTACCGGACCAATAATTTGAGCGATACGCCCCAGCTTTTTTTTTTCAAGTGTGGAAACCCCAGGACCAGAAGTAGTGGGATTGTTTCTCATAATATATAGTTCATAATATATAGTTTTTTAAAGTAAACTATGTCGAAATTCTTTGCAAAAATGAAAATTATCGAATCCAAAATAAAATAAATGTCCGATAGCAGATTTCTTAATTAAATAAGAAATTAATTAAGAAATAGGAGTTAGCACTCAATTTTTTTTGGTACCATCCAAAGGAATCCAATTCAATTGTTCACTTATTCCATTTTTACTTATTCTAGTTCTAGTCAATTTCAATGAGTGAATTCTCAAGTTCACTCAACTGATTTTCAAAAAAAAAATATCAAATGGATGAACAAAAATCTTGAGAAAGTCTTTTATTTGTCTATCATTATAGGCAATCCTTTCGATATTATCTACGAAAGTCGAACTAGAAACTATATTTAAATATTTAAATTGAATTTATGATTCATTATTTCTATCGCACTGGAACTAAGTTCTTATCTAGTATATTGATTTATGTCCAGCCTATTCTTTTACCCTTTACCGATAGAATTCCGCGTATTTTCACATCTAGGATATAAATATATAACATATCTCGTTGTCAAGAGTGAATTTCGAATTATTTAGGTCTTTCGATTCAAAAGGGGGTAAGAAATTGGAAACTTGAAAAACAAGGGTTGGGTTGCGCCATATATATGAAAGAGTATACAATAATGCTGTATTTGGCGAATCAAATACATGGTCTAATAACGAACCATTTTGATTAGTTGATAATATTAGTTGAGAATTTTATGAAAGATTCCTGTAAAAGGTTTCATTAAGTCCTGATTTTTGTCGAGTAGACCTTGTTGTTTTGTTGTAAAAATTTTCATCAAATTAAGTTGTAGGGAGGGACTTATGTCACCACAAACAGAAACTAAAGCAAGTGTTGGATTTAAAGCAGGTGTTAAAGATTACAAATTGACTTATTATACTCCCGAATATCAACCCCAGGATACCGATATCTTGGCAGCATTTCGAGTAACCCCTCAACCTGGAGTTCCGTCAGAAGAAGCAGGAGCCGCAGTAGCTGCCGAATCTTCTACTGGTACATGGACAACTGTATGGACCGACGGACTTACCAGTCTTGATCGTTACAAAGGACGATGCTACCACATCGATGCCGTTCCTGGAGAAGACAATCAATATATTTGTTATGTAGCTTACCCATTAGACCTTTTTGAAGAAGGTTCTGTTACTAATATGTTTACTTCCATTGTGGGTAATGTATTTGGGTTCAAGGCCCTGCGTGCTCTACGTTTGGAGGATTTGCGAATCCCTGTTGCTTATATAA